GTGATTGGTACTGTACTGGAAAAGTTGTTTCATTTGTTCGAACTCATGATCTAAACGAGTCGCACATACACCCTAGTACATGTTCCCCGACGCTGAGGGCATCCTCGAAGCGCAGGGGATTTCGTGATATTTCTTATTGGCTGTCTTGTGTTTCTAATAAGTTGTTTAATTGTTGGCATATCATAATATATATAATAAAATAAAATAGGTTGGTTTAGATCGATCTTAACCTGATGATTGATGATTATGAATTATTTCCATTCAATACAATATCAAATCACGGAAAATTCGAATTTTGGTTTGAAACGGAATCGTGTATTTACATGAAATCCTCAGTATTTTCATTTTCGACTGCTACAAGATCAACAATGCCATGAGCTTGGGCTTCTGTTGCTGACATAAAAATATCCCTTTCCATGTCTTCGGATATAACCCATAAGGGGTTGCCCGTTCTTTGTACATAAACCTTTGTGAGGGTTTCGCGAAGTTTCAGTAGTTCTTCCGCTTCCAGGATAAATTCCCCTGCTTGCGCCTCATAAAAAGAACTAGCAGGTTGGTGAATCATAACCCTGATAATATTGATATAACATCATGCATGAACGGTTCTTCTATCTCGCACGATTGGGCTAAAATAAGGGATAAAAAAAACAAGAAGAAAAAAAAAAAACAAATAGAATTGAACAGCCGTACAGGCATCTTTTGTGCATTGCATACGGCTCTGCAATGGAATTTCCTTTTTCTTCCTTTCTATTTTATCGAAGAAAAAAATAGAATCCAGCCGATCCAAATCGTTGAATAATCCATTTACCACCCTTCCTTTCGTATTGTAGTAGTCAAAAAATACTATGATGGTTCTGCTGCTTTCTATATTTATCTCGTCTGTGATTTAGCAATCCCAAAGTTTCTTTTTGATATGATTCGTACTCTTTCTTTCGTAACATAAATATCAGAAAGAGACTTCCGGTTTGGAAGAAAAATGGTTTGTGACGCTGAAATGTATTCCCGACACATAAGATCAAATCGGAAATAACCTTTGTTTCATACTACTATCTCGATACAAAATCTCGTGTTAGGAAAAACAATAATAGTTTGTTCATATCGAACTCGAAGTGCCATGCTATTATTACCTATTATTCACATTCGATATGGCGAAGGCATAGTCTTCTTCTTTTTTTTTTTAATAAAAACTCATTGGCGCCAAGCGTGAGGGAATGCTAGACGTTTGGTAATTTCTCCTCCGACCAGAATGAAGGATCCCATTGAAGCGGCTAATCCCATGCATATTGTATGTACATCGGGCGAAACAAATTGCATAGTATCATAAACGGCTATTCCTGGTATTACCCATCCGCCGGGGGAGTTTATAAACAAATAAAGATCCTTAGTATCATCTTCTATACTGAGATATACCATGAGACCAACAAGTTGATTTGAGATCTCGCTATCAACTTCTTGGCCTAAAAAAAGTAATCTTTCTCGATAAAGTCGGTTGATTAGGACAAAATAAAAATTGTATCCCTTTTGAACCGTACGTGCATCTTTGAATGCATACGGTTCAAAAAAATTGCGAAAAAGGAATCAATGTGTCGATTCCAATCCTATCTCTTTTTTTTTGTTAACAGATTTCTGTTTTTCTAATGAAAATGAAGGGGCTTTTTCTTCTATTTTTCAAAAAAAAAAATATATATGAGTTTTGCCCCCTCCCCTCCCTAAAAAAAAGAATTTACTGAACTTATTTATTGAATTAACCTTCATTGATGTATTGTTTCGTCGAGATTCAAATCACGATGTCATTTTCTTGTTCCTGAATGGGTCCTTTCAATTTTTTTAGGTTCATGTTCTACTCCGGGGAAAGATCTATCCGAATTCTATTTGCACATATAGGACAAAGGATCTCAGTACCACTTCTTTTTGCTACGACTTTTTTTTTCGATTCGTTTCATGCCTCCCCAAAACTATTCGATGTATTCATCATACTGGTTGGTATGGCAGTTTGAGATCGCCCCTATAATTAAGTATAAGAATCGTCTATGCTACAAGTGGTAATTGTATATATATTACTATTACCAATTTGGTATTTTCTGAACGGAGCCTGGATACTTGATTTTATTAGTCCAAGTCAACCATAAATTCTTCTAATTGATAATATTGATCCTCAATAGAAATTAATCTAATTTCACTTCACGCTTCGAATTATTGATTCGATTAAAGTAAAGAATCAATACAATATTTCTTGGGCGAAACAGAGGATATCTCGATCAGGGGAGAAAACGGGTAAATCCCATATGACCCAATATGTCTGACAAGTCGCACTATACGTCAACCCAAACTGCATCTTCCTCTCCAGGACTCCGAAAAGGTACTTTTGGAACACCAATAGGCATTAAATTAAAGAAAAAAAAAATAAAGTACTATACTTCACTTTAATATGGAAACGTAAGAATTATTTTATTGTCTTCATCGTTTTTTTCTGTTTATTCTAGTTTATACATAAATTGGAAGGTTTTTAGAGAAAGACAGAATGAATAAATAAAAATTTTAATGAAGGGATCGATCGTTCGAATAATAAACAAGTATCCATGCATTCGTTCCTACAAAATGGGACCAATGCTCCCATTGCGTATTGGTACTTATCGGGTATAGAATAGATCTGCTTCTCTTTGTTCTTACGAACAGAATTCTTCCATTATTTTCAACGGAATAGAATAAATAGTAACCTTTTCTCATACAGAATCCGCTGAAAAATACATAGTATATTCCAATGCGATAAAGTTACATAGTGTCTATTTTGCTTTGATAAAGGGGTATTTCCATGGGTTTGCCTTGGTATCGTGTTCATACTGTCGTATTGAATGATCCCGGTCGATTGCTTTCTGTCCATATAATGCATACGGCTCTAGTTTCGGGTTGGGCCGGTTCGATGGCTCTATATGAATTAGCGGTTTTTGATCCCTCTGACCCCGTTCTTGATCCAATGTGGAGACAAGGTATGTTCGTTATACCCTTCATGACTCGTTTAGGAATAACCAATTCGTGGGGCGGTTGGAGTATTTCAGGGGGAACTGTAACGAATCCGGGTATTTGGAGTTATGAAGGCGTGGCAGGGGCACATATTGTGTTTTCTGGCTTATGCTTTTTGGCGGCCATCTGGCATTGGGTGTATTGGGACCTAGAAATATTCTGTGATGAACGTACGGGAAAACCCTCTTTGGATTTGCCCAAGATCTTTGGAATTCATTTATTTCTCTCAGGGGTGGCTTGCTTTGGCTTTGGCGCATTTCATGTAACAGGCTTATATGGTCCTGGAATATGGGTGTCTGATCCTTATGGACTAACCGGAAAAGTACAATCTGTAAGTCCAGCGTGGGGCGCGGAAGGTTTTGATCCTTTTGTTCCGGGAGGAATCGCCTCTCATCATATTGCAGCGGGTACGCTGGGCATATTAGCGGGCCTATTCCATCTTAGTGTCCGTCCGCCTCAACGTCTATACAAAGGATTACGTATGGGCAATATTGAAACTGTACTTTCTAGTAGTATCGCTGCTGTTTTTTTTGCAGCTTTTGTTGTTGCTGGAACTATGTGGTATGGTTCAGCAACTACTCCAATCGAGTTATTTGGTCCCACTCGTTATCAGTGGGATCAGGGATACTTCCAGCAAGAGATATATAGAAGAGTTGGTGCCGGACTAGCCGAAAATATGAGTTTATCGGAAGCTTGGTCTAAAATTCCCGAAAAATTAGCTTTTTATGATTACATTGGTAATAATCCTGCAAAAGGGGGGTTGTTCAGAGCGGGCTCAATGGATAGCGGGGATGGAATAGCTGTTGGATGGTTAGGACACCCTGTCTTTAGAGATAAAGAAGGGCGCGAGCTTTTTGTACGTCGTATGCCTACTTTTTTTGAAACATTCCCGGTTGTTTTGGTAGATGGAGACGGAATTGTGAGGGCAGATGTTCCTTTTCGAAGGGCAGAATCTAAGTATAGTGTTGAACAAGTAGGCGTAACCGTTGAGTTCTATGGTGGCGAACTCAATGGGGTCAGTTATAGCGATCCTGCTACTGTCAAAAAATATGCTAGACGTGCACAATTAGGTGAAATTTTTGAATTAGACCGGGCTACGTTGAAATCCGATGGTGTTTTTCGTAGCAGTCCAAGGGGTTGGTTCACTTTTGGGCATGCTTCGTTTGCTTTGCTCTTCTTTTTCGGACACATTTGGCATGGTGCTAGAACCTTGTTCAGAGATGTTTTTGCTGGTATTGATCCAGATTTGGATGCTCAAGTGGAATTTGGAGCATTCCAAAAACTTGGAGATCCAACTACAAGGAGACAAGTAGTTTGATACAAGATTGCTCTGTTATCTTTCGCCTCTATTTTTTATTTGAACCCAAGAAATATTGACTTGAATCGCCTTCTTTTCTTTGATTCTTTCCCTTTTTATATGTATGGTATGATAAATGATCCCACTCAAACGAATAGGTGTGAAAGCTATAATTGTAAACCACGATCAAATCTATGGAAGCACTGGTTTATACATTCCTTTTAGTCTCGACTTTAGGGATAATTTTTTTCGCTATCTTTTTTCGAGAACCGCCTAAGGTTCCGACTAAAAAAATGAAATGATTTTTCATCATATCAACTGAAGTAATGAGCCTCCCGTACGGGAGGCTCATTACTTCAACTAGTCTAGTTTTAGTCCCCGTGTTCTTCGAATGGATCTCTTAGTTGTTGAGAAGGTTGCCCAAAAGCGGTATATAAGGCGTATCCCGTAAAGCTTACAAGTAAACCAGATATGAAGATGGCGACTAGGGTTGCTGTTTCCATTTTTAGATAATTTCAAGATCACAATGGATCTACCATAAGATCGTTTATTTACAACTACAACGGAATGGTATACAAAGTCAACAAATCTCAACCAATGATTAAATAGGATTTATGGCTACACAAACCGTTGAGGGTAGTTCTAGATCTAGGCCAAGACCAACTACTGTAGGGATTTTATTGAAACCATTAAATTCGGAATATGGTAAAGTAGCTCCGGGCTGGGGGACTACACCACTTATGGGAGTCGCAATGGCTCTATTTGCGATATTCCTATCTATTATTTTGGAAATTTATAATTCTTCCGTTTTACTAGATGGAATTTCATTAGGTTCATAAGAACTATGAAGCCCTAGTTTTTCAATCAAAAAAATTACTTAAGACTCGGATTTATAGACCGTTCTGGTAGTTCGACTGTGGAATTTCTTTGTTTCGGTATTTCCGGAATATGAGCGTGTGACTTGTTATAATTGATCCTATTGATAATACAGAGAATGGGTCCTGTCATCTCTATCAAGATGATTCTACCCCGTCGGATATTTATTCTAATATCTGGAGCACGGAATATATAGAATAGATCAAGAAAAGAAATATTTGAACTATGGTTCATACCCACTATTCAGACCTCGCAACCGGACTCAAAAAAACAATTTCAGATAAGTATTTCCTATCCTAAAGCAAAATTTCTTTCTTTAGACTTATTTCATTTTGTCCGAAGGACGACTTTTTCTCTAGATTTTGTTGAGTCATTACATCCACTCATTAAATAAGTGATGATCAAACGGTTTTTACTCAGAGAACCTTTGAATTTAGCTCCAAGCTAAATCATCGTGGTTTTAGTATGAATCTGAGGTTTTAATTGATTCATAGGGTCTCAACAAGAGAATTCCTATCATTATCTTATAGTAAAAAAGAGTCGATCCGCATTACGCACAAAAAAAAAAAAAAACAACAAATTAAATAACAAACAAAAATAGGAAAGAGAAGATTCAAGAGGCCTGTAAAAATCAACATAAAGAAAGACGAAGGAGCTAACTTGATATTTTTTGGCATTATCATCACAAAAAAGAAAGATTCCGGATTTTTTTTTACTTCCTATCTTCGGGACAAATTGAATCAAGCGGCTAGGAAGTTTTGAATTTTCTATTACATATCCGTTGAAATCAGTATTTGTGTGTTTCTGTTTGAGCCGTACGAGATGAAATTCTCATATACGGTTCTCAGGGGGGGAGTCCTCTTGGATTACCTATCTCAATAAAGTATATGATTGGTTCGAGGAACGTCTCGAGATTCAAGCGATTGCGGATGATATAACTAGTAAATATGTCCCTCCTCATGTCAACATATTTTATTGTCTAGGGGGGATCACACTTACTTGTTTTTTAGTACAAGTAGCTACGGGTTTTGCTATGACTTTTTACTATCGTCCAACCGTTACGGAGGCTTTTTCCTCTGTTCAATACATAATGACTGAGACCAACTTCGGTTGGTTAATCCGATCAGTTCATAGATGGTCAGCAAGTATGATGGTTCTAATGATGATTCTGCACGTTTTTCGTGTGTATCTTACAGGCGGGTTTAAAAAACCTCGTGAATTAACTTGGGTTACAGGTGTGGTTCTGGCTGTATTGACTGCATCTTTTGGTGTAACTGGTTATTCCTTACCTCGGGACCAAATTGGTTATTGGGCAGTAAAAATCGTGACAGGCGTACCTGAAGCTATTCCTGTAATAGGATCGCCTTTGGTAGAGTTATTACGTGGAAGTGCTAGTGTGGGCCAATCTACCTTGACCCGTTTTTATAGTTTACACACTTTTGTATTGCCTCTTCTTACTGCCGTATTTATGTTAATGCACTTCCCAATGATACGTAAGCAAGGTATTTCGGGTCCTTTATAGCTTTATAGAGAAGACAGATCATAAATATTTGGAATTTCTCATATATTATATCATATCGGGGAGGACCAATAGTATTTCATTGCTACAAATATGGATTATTTATTGAAAAAATAAGACATGTTATTTAGATACTTCTCTTCAACTCCGAAATATTGTATTCTTTATTTGATACGAATAGTTGAAGTGGATTCTCCAAAGAGAGGGTGGATTATGGGAGTGTGTGACTTGAACTATTGATTGGGCCATGCCGATATATAATTTTATCCGCCACGTTGGAATTCATAATCAAACGTGTCTCCGCATCCAACCACCACGTAAATCCCCCTATGTAGCATAGGATAGGCCGGTTCGCTTGAGGAGAATCTTTTCTATGATCATACCCGAATTATGTCATGCATGAACAGGCTCCGTAAGATCCCGCAGAATAGAATAAGTGATGTGGCACGATCTAACGTTCTATCTATTCCACTTACTTATTTATAGTATGGAAATGCATTCATTTCCTCTGCATCGATCCCGATCTATCATACTATCGGAGTGAAATAAGGGATCTAAGGAAGAACAGAGGCTAGACTTTATTAGTAACAAGAAAATACTTTGTATGTAAGAAAATCGAGATGTTGTGGGGGATAAACACAAATCAAAAAGACATGAGACAGTCCAAAAAGCGCTTGTTAATTAGGATCAAATTTGTAAGCCTACTTGGATATTGAGCATTTATCTGTAAGAACTGAATTCTTTGCAATGAATAGTTGCAACTTCGGAAATGGAATCCGGTAAATTT